GTTGATGTAAAAGGTCGATAGACGGGGCTAACCATTTAGCTAATATATCCATATTTTTTGGAATTCCTTCTTGATTAAAAGGAATTCCCAGAGACCCAATCAACAAAGTAAATAGAACTAATACAAATAAAGGAAATAACATCGTATTATCCGATTCATACGGATATATATAAACTTTTTTATTTTCAAAATGCAAAATATTCAGAAAAGATTTTTCTGCATTTCTTTTTTTTAGATTCTCACTACTTCGATATGTTTTTTTTTTCAAAAAGGACAAACTTCCATTTTGCATTCTTAATAAACGAAAATTTTTGTTCATTTTAGTTGAATACCCTTTACCCCATATAGATATGGAATATATAGCTGCATTTTTTTTACCACTATAATTTTGAAAATAAACATTTAAATGCCCCTCAAAAGTAAGTAAATAGATCCGAAACATATAAAATGCCGTTAATCCTGCCGTGGCCCAAGCTATTATTGCGAAAATAGGCGAATATAACCAAGTATCATTAAGAATTTCATCTTTGGACCAAAAACAAGCAAGGGGGGGAATACCGCAAAGGGAAAGTGTCCCTAATAAAAAAGATGTTTTAGTAATTGGAGCATATTTTGTTAACCCACCCATGAGAACCATATTCTGACTTTTATCCGGAGAATATCCAACAACAGTTTCCATTGAATGAATAACAGATCCAGATCCTAAAAATAATAATGCTTTTGAATAAGCATGAGTAATCAAATGAAATAAAGCACTTCGGTAAGACCCCATTCCTAGAGCTAACATCATATAGCCCAACTGAGACATTGTTGAATAGGCTAAACCCCTCTTAATGTCTTTTTGAGCAAGAGCTAAAGTAGCTCCTAATAATACTGTTATTAGACCTATCAAGGAGATAAAATTCATTATATAAGGTATAACTAAAAAAAGAGGAAGAAGACGAGCTACAAGAAAAATACCCGCCGCCACCATAGTAGCAGCGTGTATAAGAGCTGAAATGGGAGTGGGTCCTTCCATAGCATCGGCTAACCATACATGAAGAGGAAATTGTGCAGATTTAGCAACTGCACCTGCAAATACTAAAGCAGCACACAGTGTAACAAAGGGAGAATTTACTTCATTCTTTAAAATTAAATTATTAAATATTTCGAATAAATCCCTAAATTCAAAACTACCCGTTATCCAATAAAAACCCAAAATTCCTAATAATAAACCAAAATCTCCTACTCGATTTGTTACAAATGCCTTTTGGCAAGCATTTGCTGCAAGAGGTCTTGTGAACCAAAAACCTATTAATAGATAGGAACACACCCCAACCAATTCCCAAAAAATATAAATTTGTATCAAATTCGAACTAGTAACTAATCCCAACATTGCAGTACTGAAAAAACTCATATAAGCAAAAAATCTCAAGTAGCCCTGATCATGAACCATATAATTATCACTATAAATAAGAACCATAATTCCGACAGTAGTGATTAACATTGACATAATAGAAGTAAGTGGATCAATCAAGTAGCCTAATTCTAAAGAAAAATCATTATCGAGAGTCCAAGACCAGATATATTGATATATAAAATTGCTATTTATTTGCTGAATAGACAGATTAATTGAAAAAAGCATGACTATACTTAACAATAAAATACTCGTAAAAGCCCACATACGACGAAGATTTTTTGTTGCTGTCGGAAAAAGAAGAAGTCCTACTCCTATTAACATGGGAACTGGAAGTGGAACAAAAGGTATGATCCACGCATATTGATACGTCTGTTCCATAAATTTTTTTTTTCTTAATAATTCTTAATTATTTTATTATTAATGGTTTCCGATTCGCCGGATTTTCCCTCTTTTGAAAAGAGTCAATAAAAAATCAAGATATGCACGAACATCAATAGAATTTTTTGAATTTGTTTTTCTTTTTATGTATTCTTTCTGCTAAATACTTCAAATATTCAAATCAAGAAGTTACAATTGGTCAAATCATAGGAAAAAAACTTTAAAGTCTCCTTTTGAATTTGAAAATTGCGAAGAAAGGGAAAAATTAAGTCTTTTTCTGAGTTTGACAAACAAAGTTTTTTAAAAACATACTAAAAACAAGGGGTTTTACACTTCTAGAGGTCTCGAGGTATTGTATATTCCATCCTAAATTCAATAGGACAGTAAAGAGAAGGAAAAACCAGTCCATATTCATTTTTGTATATATTAAGTTCAACGAATTCGATTGCATAATGCATAAAGGATCTATAAATTCTATAAATATAAAATATAGATTTGAATAGGAAATAACGGGAAAGAAAGATATCAATCAAAACGCAATTTTTTGGACGGATACTTTAAGAGATGGAAAAAAACAAATAAAAAAATATTCTTTACTATTTTGTGTAATTTTCCTGTACCTTTCACCTATCTTTTCTTTTTTATTGGAACAATGTTCGCTAAAAAGAAAATGAATTAGTAAAGCGACGCTTTTTTTTGTAAACACTAAATGTCTTTCACATCCAGCTATACCAATGAGAAATCTCTCAATTTAAAATTGAAATGGCAGTTCCAAAAAAACGTACTTCGGCATCAAAAAAGCGTATTCGAAAAAATTGTTGGAAAAGGAAAGGGTATTGGGCAGCGTTAAAAGCGTTTTCCTTGGGGAAATCTCTTTCTACTGGGAATTCCAAAAGTTTTTTTGTGCAACAAACAAATCAAAAATAAGTAATAAAGCCTAAAAGATTGGAATCAACCTGAGTCAAAAATAGACTCAGCCCATTTCCAAAATTCCATATATTCATTCTGAGAATATGTAGAACAAGAATTTTTCTCTTTACCTTACCGAAACCTAATTGAAAAATTCAACAAAAAAAGTTTTTTGTTGATAAAAAACACAATAGAATTTGACTTATTTTTTCATTACCAAAGTGGGGAATCTTTTTTCCCCATCGACCTATTTTGCAATTTTTTTAGTTTCTTTGAATTCGTATATAGATTATAGATCCCGATATATCTCTTCTTATCAATCCCCCCAAAACCAAAAAGACTTAGGTAAGATATTCTGGAGAATATGTATAAATTTTGAATGATCAAAAATCCATTTTTTCAATGAAATAAAAAACTAGTTTATTCATAAAAAACAATTTCTTGGAGGTTCTGTTCTATCCCTTAATTCGGATATAAGGCTGTTTGGTTGTACAAGAGCTCAAGCCGAGGGGAGTCTCAAATTCGCGAAAAATAAAGACCTTAAACTAAACTAATGAACCTTCAAATACCTATGGGACGGAATTTTTTCATCTAGTTGAATCTTTCCTAAAAAACATTCCAACCAATTGACTTGTTAAATCTAGACGATTACTTTTTCATAGGTTATTATCAGTTCAAGACAAGCCGCTATGGTGAAATTGGTAGACACGCTGCTCTTAGGAAGCAGTGCTAGAGCATCTCGGTTCGAGTCCGAGTGGCGGCATGGCATCGACTAAAAAAGTCATTGAATCATATAATGAATTCAATTGGACATTTAGATTCTATAATTCAGGGACTCCTTCTTTTAAATTTATTTATTATATGATTATGATATTTTCAACCTTAGAGCATATATTTACTCAGATTTCTTTTTCGATCGTTTCGATTCTAATATCAATTCATTTGATAAGTTTTTTTGTTGATGAAATTGGAAAACTGTATGATTCATCCGAAAGGGGCATGATAATAACTTTTTTTTGCATAACGGGATTATTAGTTATCCGCTGGATTTATTCAGGACATTTTCCGCTAAGTAATCTATATGAATCACTAATCTTCCTATCATGGAGTTTTTCCCTTATTCATATAGTTCCCTATTTCAAAAATAATAAAAATATTATAAGCACAATAATTGGACCCAGTGCTCTTTTTACCCAAGGCTTTGCTACTTCAGGCCTTTTAACGGAAATACGGGAATCCGCAATATTAGTACCCGCTCTTCAATCGGAGTGGTTAATAATGCACGTAAGTATGATGATATTAGGTTATGCAGCCCTTTTGGGCGGATCATTATTATCCGTATCACTTCTAGTCCTTACAGTTAGAAAAAAGAAACATTTGATTACTACAAGTAATCATTTATTACATTTGAATGGGTCGCTTTTTTTTGGTGAAATCGAATTCATGATTGAACGAAGTCATTTTTTACAAAATACTTCTTTTTTTTCTACAAAGAATTATTACAAATCGCAATTGATTCAACAATTGGATTTTTGGAGTTATCGAGTTATTAGTCTAGGATTTATCTTTTTAACCATAGGAATTCTTTCTGGAGCCGTGTGGGCTAACGAAGCGTGGGGATCCTATTGGAGTTGGGACCCAAAAGAAACTTGGGCTTTTATTACTTGGCTGGTGTTCGCGATTTATTTGCATACTCGAACAAATAAAAAATGGAAAGGTAGAAATTCAGCAATTGTGGCGTCTATTGGATTTCTTATAATTTGGATATGCTATTTTGGGGTCAATTTATTAGGAATAGGACTACATAGTTATGGTTCATTTTCATTATAATTATAAAATAATTGAATGTGGGGGTTCTTAGAATAGGAAAGTCTAAGGCACATATACGATCAAAGAATTTGGTGTGAACTGGCGAGAACGAGGTGAATCAAATATTTAGTGATTCGCTAGGGGTTCTTGCCAGTTCAAAATGAATTTCAACTTAACGTATAACAATAAGAAGAAAAATCCTTCTTCTTCTCATTGTACGAGAAATTGTTGTAAAATTCATTAAAACTTTCTATAAAAAAAATTAGATAGAATAGCTTCAACCTTTTCAACTGAGAGGGAAAGAACGAAATCGGGGTACATACCAATACCTAGTATTGGTAAAAAAATAGCGATCGAAAGAAATAACTCTCGTGGTCCAGAATCAAACAAATAGGAATTTGAAACATTAAATATCTTGTAGCCGTAGAACATCTGACGTAACATAGATAATAAATAAATAGGAGTTAATATCATTCCAATTGCCATTACAAAAGTAATTAATAGTTTTGTTAGTAACAGATATTTTTCACTAGTAATGAATCCAAAAAATACTATTAATTCGGCAACAAAACCACTCATACCTGGTAATGCAAGAGAAGCCATCGAAAAGCTACTGAACATCGTGAATATTTTTGGCATCGAGATACCTATTCCACCCATTTCGTCAAGATAAACAAGACGTATTCTATCATAAGTTGTTCCAGCCAAGAAAAAAAGTGCAGCACCAATAAATCCATGGGAGATTATTTGTAAAAGCGCTCCGTTGAGTCCCATATCGGTGATAGAACCAATTCCTATAATTATGAAACCCATATGAGATACAGAGGAATAGGCTATTCTTTTTTTTAAATTCCGTTGACCCAGAGATGTTGAAGCTGCATAGATTATTTGCACGGCGCCTACTATCATTAACCAAGGAGAAAATATAGAATGCGCATGGGGAAATAATTCCATATTGATTCGAATTAATCCATACGCTCCCATTTTTAATAAGATTCCGGCTAGAAGCATACAAGTACTATAGTGTGCTTCTCCATGGGTATCTGGTAACCATGTATGTAGTGGTATGATTGGTAATTTCACAGCAAAAGCAATAAAAAATCCAATATAGAATAGTATTTCCAAAGCTAAGGGATAGGTTTGGTTGGATACTATGTCCAAATTTAATGTTGGTTCATTAGAACCATATAAACCGACGCCAAGAACTCCCAGTAAAAGAAAAACTGAACCCCCTGCCGTGTATAAAATAAATTTTGTAGCTGAGTAGAGACGTTTTTTCCCCCCCCACATGGATACAAGTAGATAAACGGGGATTAATTCTAACTCCCACATCAGGAAAAAAAGTAAAAGGTCCCGAGAAGAAAATAATCCGATTTGCCCGCTATACATTGCTAACATCAGGAAATTAAATAATCGAGAATCCCGAGTAAGCGGCCAAGCCGCTAAGGTAGCTAAAGTAGTGATGAATCCCGTCAATAGAATGGGTCCTATTGAGAGCCCATCTATCCCTAGTCTCCAATGGAAATAAAAAAAATGGATCCAGTTATAATCCTCCTCTAGTTGGATTAATGAATCATCTGATTGGAAATGATAACAGAATGCATAAGTCATTAGAAGGAGTTCTAGAATACAAATACATATAGTATACCAATGAATTACTTTATTTCCTTTATGTGGAAGAAGGAAAATAAAGGAACCCGAAAAAATCGGTAAAACAACAATTATTGTTAAGAAAGGAAAATGATTCGTGGTAAAGACAAGATAGACTTGGGCCATAAAAATCCGTGCTCAAACTATTTTTATTTTATTTTGCGCACGGATTTTGTCGGTAAAAAAAAATGGATTTTAAGTAGAGTTTTATGGAATGTATCAATAAGCTAGACCCATACTACGGGTTGTTTCATGCCATAAATAAACCCGAACACTCAAGAAATCCGTTGGACAGGCGGATTCACATCTCTTACAACCAACACAGTCCTCAGTCCTTGGAGCAGAAGCTATTTGTTTAGCTTTACATCCGTCCCAGGGTATCATTTCTAATACATCGGTGGGGCAAGCCCGGACACATTGAGTACATCCTATACATGTATCATAAATCTTTACTGAGTGTGACATTGTATCTATACAATTTTTAACATCATGAATTTTCGGTCTAGTAAACTAACTTATAAATCAATCTTCTAACTTCTAATTAGATACCAGACGAATCAATGAGTGATCCGAATCAATGTACTTGAATTGTTTCTGAGCGGGCGCAAAAATCCTTTGATTTCTTATGTTTCGGCAAACATAATCATACCTTACTCGTATCAAACCGTCCAGTTGGAAGTAATTTATGACTACTCGAATTTTCTTTTCTATGATTCATATTATTTATTCAACAAATTGGATTGGTTAATACGAGTGGATTTTCTATTACGATAAATGGATGAAACAATAGCTAATCCAATAGCTGCTTCAGCGGCTGCAATAGCTATAAGAAAAATGGAGAAAATGTCTCCTCTTAATTGACGATCATCAAACATATCAGAAAATGTTACAAAATGGATATTAACCGAATTTAATATAAGTTCAAGACACATAAGGGCTCTAACCATATTTCGACTTGTGATCAATCCATAAATACCAATAGAAAATAAAAAGGCACTCAAAACAAGTATATGTTCGAGCATCATTACTCAACTCCTTATCAATCTTGATTCATTTCAATCTGAACAATAATTCAATCCAGTCAATTCTAATACGTATGGAAGAAAACAAGGGAATTTTTGGGGAATAGATCAAAACAAAAAGAAATGGATTCGATTTTCGTTTTAGATGGGTACTCAAATTAAAGGATTAGATTCTTTTTCCCTTGATTTATTTGAGAATTCTTCCTTAAAAATTATTGACGAGCTATAGCAATCGCACCGATTAAAGCGACTAAAAGAATTATTGAAATGAGTTCAAATGGAAGAAAAAAATCTGTTGATAAATGAATTCCAATTTGTTGACTATTACTTATCAAATCTTGCTCTAAAATATGGTTTGATTTTGTAGTCCAAACGATCCCATACCAGGACGTATCTAAAATAATAGTAATTAATGAAATAAAAAGACTTGTACAAACCATCGAAGTAATTCCATCCCCAACGGTCCAAAGCTGAAAATCTTCGAAATCGTAATCTTCTGAACCATTCATGAACATGACAGCAAAAATAATTAAAACATTTATAGCTCCTACATAAATAAGGAGCTGCGCAGCAGCTACAAAATAAGAATTCGATAGAATATAGAATAAGGATATACAAAAAAGAACCAATCCCAATGAAAAGGCCGAATAAATTGGATTCGGAAATAAGACTATTCCAAGACTTCCTAATATAAGACCCGACCCCAGAAAAACTAAAAGAAAATCGTGTATTGGTCCAGGTAAATCCATTTTATTTTATAGAAAAAGTAAATCCAAATATTTCATGACTTTGTTGAACGGACCGGGAAAAAGGGGAATTATCCTATTTTTATTTTTAGGATACTTGTTAATTCTTAATTGAAGAAAATTGGAATAGGGTGGTTGGTGTGGATTGAGGAAGATTCAGTTATTGGTCTACTCTTATTCTCGAAAACAGAGTTTGAAATTCTATATTAATAAAATTATTATTCGAATAGAAATAAATTTTGAATCAAAATCAGCCACGATTCTCGACAACCAATCACTCATTTATCTTGTATCTTGAACAAGCTAAAAACCGATTCCCTTAGATTACAAAGTGATTTGAAATTTGGAAATGCAAGGGTTTTATACATTTTTTATTTGAGGTGAATTTGACGAAATTGTTCGGATTGTGTAATCGCCCGTTATGGACACAGGTAATCGACCTAAAGAAATTTGATTATAATTCAATTCGTGACGATCATAAGTAGAAAGTTCATATTCTTCAGTCATTGATAAACAATTTGTTGGACAATACTCAACGCAATTACCACAAAATATACAAATTCCAAAATCAATACTGTAATTAAGTAATCGTTTCTTTCGAATATCAGTTTCCAATTTCCAATCAACTACGGGTAGATCTATAGGACACACACGAACACATACTTCACAAGCAATGCATTTATCAAATTCAAAGTGTATTCGGCCCCGGAAACGCTCCGATGCAATGAATTTTTCGTAGGGGTATTGAATAGTTACAGGTAGACGATTTGCATGGGACAAGGTAATCATGAAACCTTGACCAATGTACCTGGCAGCTCGTATTGTTTGTTGACCAGAATTCAAGAACTCGGTTAGCATAGGGAACATATCGGAATATCTATAAATATTTTTATACTTATTTCTTTCTCTTGTTTGAGACAAGTTTTGAAAATAGAAAAATTCTAGTTCTTTACAATGAAAAAAGTTGGGACGAAGTTGTTAATAATAGATTACCCAGAGAAATAGGTAAAAGAAATTTCCACCCAAGATTTAATAGTTGATCCATCCTCAATCTCGGTAAAGTCCATCTTGTTGCAATAGAAATGAACAAGAACAGATAAGTTTTCGCTAATGTACTAAAGATACCTATTATTGTTCCAAAAACTTGACTTCTTTTAGTTAGTTCAGGAACGAATATGTAGGGAATAGAAAGATTCCAACCTCCCAAGTAAAGAACTGTTACAAATAATGAAGAAACTAGTAGATTTAGATAGGAAGCAACATAAAATAAACCAAATTTTATACCTGAATATTCGGTTTGATAACCCGCTACTAATTCCTCTTCTGCTTCTGGTAAATCAAAAGGTAATCTCTCACACTCGGCTAAAGAAGAAATTAGAAAAACGATAAACCCTATAGGTTGACGCCACAAATTCCATCCCCAAAAACCGTATTTGGACTGCGCTTCAACTATATCAACCGTACTTGAACTGTTAGATAATCATAGTCGGCGATAACATCACGGTTCCCGTCGCTATTACAGAACCGTACATGAAATTTTCACCTCATACGGCTCCTCGTAGGTCACAAAAAAATTGTAAGAGCCATTCAATATTTTTGATTATGGATCCCACAAAGGGATCAAGATCAATAGAGAGTCAAACTCTTATTCTAAAGCCTAGAATTCAACCTATGAAATTCCGTCTGCAAGTTATACTAAAAAAGTGCTTCTGAATTGATCTCATCTTTTAAAAGTTTGTATTTTTCTTTGTTGATTAATAACTTTATCCTTGAATAAAAAACTTTTTGGGGGAATAGTACAGAGATATTTCCACCTATTCTTTTTTTTTTTAGTGCGAAAATTAGATATTTTAGTACCTGATAAAGATTCTATTTCTATCGAGAAAATCGAAAAGCGGATGAATAAAAAAGATCTCTTTTTGCAATTATGGATGAATAAAAAGATTTCTTTTTGCAATTCCAGTCTTTCCACTTTTGTTCGTTCCTATTCTACTTTCCCGGGAAAAAGGGGTGAGCGGCATTACCGAAATAAAAGATTTCTTCGTTCTTGATAGTTATTTACTTAATCGGTGGATAGGAAGATACTCTGGATCAAAATCTAGGGGAGTACTTCTTATTAATTTCTACCAACTTAAAGCCCCAATTCGAATTACTTTGGTATAACTATCCTCTTGGAAAGGTTATATAATCTCCATTACTAATCCTTTGTGTATCTTAGTCTTCCTAACCATCCACTCATTTTTTGAATCTTCCAGTAGGTTAATACTAATACATCCATGGTAATAGATAGTAAAAACCCAGGGGTTGATCTTTTGAACCCGCTTCAAGCCATGATTAGTAAGCAACCAATCTAACTTGGGGTAAAATAAACATAAGAACTGATACTGTTTACTTTGACTTAATTCTTGTACATAGGAAATGAGATTGAATGGCTTTAACAGCAAATTAGGAAACCGTTTGATTTCACTCATCTAACTATCTGGTTTAGTTTATCAACTACGACGCTGAATAAAAAATAGATATTCAACTTTCTTGCTAGAAAGAAATATGGAAAGTTTATGTCTCACCGAATCACACGTAGAGATATTGATAATACACATAGAGTTAATGGTATTTCATAACTAATTGATTGAGCAGCAGCCCTTAATCCACCTAAAAAGGAATATTTATTATTTGATCCATATCCTGACATAAGAAGTCCAACGGGAGCAAGGCTTGAAATGGCGATCCATAAAAAAACACCAATACTAAGATCGGCTAGAATAAGTCGATAACTAAAAGGAATTACTGAATAACTTAGAAAAATGGATATGACTGCTATGGATGGCCCAATATTGAATAAACGAGTATCTCCTCTAGATGGAAGAAGATTCTCTTTGAAAAGTAATTTTGTCCCATCTGCTAGAGCTTGAAGAATTCCCAAAGGCCCGGCATATTCAGGTCCAATACGTTGTTGGATTCCTGCAGATATTTCTCTTTCTAACCAAACAATTACTAGTACACCTAGTGTGATTCCTAATACAAGAGTCAAAATAGGGATAAGTGTCCATAATATCCCATAGACTTCTTTTAAGGATTCAAATCTGGAAAAAGAATGGATAGCTTGTAGTTCTGTTGTATCAATTATCATTTCAACGATCGACTTCTCCCATAATGATATCTATGCTACCTAGTATCGTCATAATATCAGCCAATTTCATTCTTTTAACTAAGTGAGGAAGAATTTGCAAGTTGATAAAACCCGGCGGTCGAATTTTCCACCTCCAAGGAAAAACACTCTGATCTCCTATCAGAAAAATTCCCAATTCCCCTTTTGGTGCTTCAACTCTTACATAAAGTTCTTGCTTGGACAATTCAAAGGTTGGAGAAGGTTTTTTACTAATAAATCGATATTCAAAATCATTCCATTCCGGGTTTTTTATTCTATCAAAGCGTCGTATTTCTAAATTTTCATATGGCCCCCCAGGAATCCCCTCTAAGGCCTGTTGAAGAATTTTTACGGATTCTGCCATTTCACCCATTCGTACTAAATAACGAGCTAACGAATCCCCTTCTTTTTGCCAGTGAACCTCCCAATCAAATTCGTCGTAACACTCATAACGATCAACTTTACGAAGATCCCATTCTATTCCGGAAGCTCGTAGCATTGGGCCTGATAAACCCCAATTTAGTGCTTCTTCTGCCTGAATAATGCCTATGCCTTCAACTCGTTCTAAAAAAATAGGATTCCGTGTAATAAGTTTTTGATATTCATCAACGCCGATTAAAAAATAATCGCAAAATTCCAAACATTTATCTACCCAACCATGAGGTAAATCGGCAGCTACTCCTCCGATACGAAAATAATTATGCATCATACGCATACCGGTAGCAGCTTCGAATAGGTCATATATCCATTCTCGTTCTCTAAAAATATAGAAGAAAGGGGTCTGTGCTCCAATATCGGCCATAAAGGGGCCGAGCCATAACAAATGAGAAGCGATACGACTCAATTCCAACATAATAATTCTTATATAGCTAGCCCTTTTAGGGACTTGAATATTGCCTAACTGTTCGGGTGCGTTTACGGTTATTGCTTCTGTGAACATAGTCGCTAAATAATCCCAACGCGTTACATAAGGCAAGTATTGTATAATTGTTCGGTTTTCCGCAATTTTCTCCATACCTCTATGTAAATAACCCAATATTGGTTCACAGTCGATAACATCTTCACCATCGAGAGTAACGATCAGCCGAAGAACGCCGTGCATTGATGGGTGGTGAGGGCCCATATTTACTATCATGAGGTCTTTTCTTGTAGTTGGTGCAATCATAAGTTTTTTTCCGAGTCATTCTTCCATGCATTGTTTGAACGTAATAAAGAAGAGTTCGTCAAAATTAAAACAAATAAAAGTTCAAATGGTATTAGGCTTCAAGTTAACGAGTTTTTTTCTCTCGAATATCTAACTCAGCAATTAATTCTTTATAACGTTCTCTATTTTTTTTTGACAAATAGGCTAGCAGTCGTTGACGTTTTCCCAAAATTTTCCGCAAACCTCTCTGAGATGAAGAGTCTTTTTTGTGTAATTCCAAATGCGAAGTAAGGCTACTTATCTTAGTGGTGAAAGTGAATACTTGAAATTCAACAGACCCCCTGTTTTCTGTGTTTTCTTTTTTAGAAATAACCGAAATAAATGAATTTTTTACCATAGAAAAATTCCCCCTTTCTTTTCAAAGATATAGATTTTACCGATCAGTAATAATAATGCCATTTATTTTAATGGGTATATACAAAATATACAAAATATACAAAAATCTAATTCCAAGTTATTTTAAAACTGCTAATTTTATGGATTCAAATCAATCCATCGAAATTTGAGTTGGATTGAGATGAGGTAGAAAAGGATTAGTACATTTTTGCATTGAAGGATTTAGACCTAAAATAAAAAAAGTTCTATTGATTCATTTCGAGATTGAAGTCCCCCATTATTCATTTGATATTGGATTGGATATTTTATAGCAATGAAAGGGAAGACTAAAATGTGTGGTCCACATATTTCTTTTGGATACCCTATTTTTTTTTCATATTTCCATATACCCATATATCATAAAAGTATATGATATACGGATATAGAGTTATTATGCACGAATTTTCAATTGTGGATATAGATGTATCCTTAACATACTGAAACGACTGCCATTGTTGGTATTAAACCAATACCGATTCATACAGGCTAAATCTTCTACTCGATAATTAGGCCAAAGAAAGAGCTTTAATTTCATTAAAGGATTTTCTTCTATATTAAGACCTTTATTCTCGAGCGAAGCTTGGTTTCTGTTCTTTCCGTTCCAAAATACTAGATTTCTATTTTCATCCTTTCGATACTTTGAATTTAATGAAATTAGAATTCTCAATTTTCTACGACGTCTAAACGATAAAATATTTTCAGGAATAAGGAAATAAAAATGTTTCTTAGAAACATATCTTTCTTTTTGGTATTTTTGATTTATTTGGTACTTACTCTTATCAATCAATGAAGTACTTATGGTTTGATACATTAAAAATAGTCCATCATTTTTTCCAAACAGACGAATGGGTTCTATAATAAATAGTGCCTTCTTGAACAATTCTGCCCAAGTTATATTACGATCAATCATCATTAGATCCAAATCCATTTCTTTTGTTTCAATTGAAGATAGAATAATCTTTCTTGGATCTTTCAATCTACCCAGGAGACAATATAGCTCCTGATTAGCCATCAATTTATTGTATGAAGTATTGTCCTGACATTTATAAAGTAAATAACTTGCTCGGAAGGAATATAGTTTCCTTTTTTTCTTTTTCATGTCTAATTTTATAGGATTTTCTTCACTAGATTTTTGTTGTGACAGAACAGATCCAGAATCTTTTCCTTTTGTGGGTTCTTCTTGATTTCCTTGCTTTTTTTTTAATTTGCTTTTTTTCTTTTCATTTCTATTTAGATTTTTTAGGTTTAAAAGAAGTAATTTGTTTGGTATAAACCAAGGTTTCATTTTATATGCCTGGTGAAATAAGACAAATTCTGGGAAGAACCAGCCTTCTAGATTTGAGATAGAATAATTTAGCATTTTTTCATTCATTCCCATCCAATCAACAAAAACGTTGTGAAATTTTAGGAGATTGTCTGGAAGCCTAAAATAAGAAATATTCAAATATGCATTTGAAATAGATATTTTCAAATAGTTATGAGTCTCCCTTTGCATATTTTGATTCTTATTTGCACTGGCCGTGATAGAGGCAATATCCATTATTTGTCTGCGATACAAACTTCTCAAACGCAAATATTTTCTATCTACCATTTTTTCCACAGCTAGTATATCCACATAATTATATATAGGGGTGGTTTTCAGAATATCATAAAGTCGATCCTTGTTCGTGTTACAAGAAAGGTCTCGGTTCTTATTTCCTTGAAACATAAGTCCATAAATTATTTCTTTGAATTTTTCGGAGTTAAGGAATTTATTTGCTAAAAGATCATATCTATAATATTTTTGAAAATTTTCTTTTTGATTCGCTAATTTGTATACTTCCTTTTTTTTTTTTGAATTACTTACCTGGTCTGTTTCATATGAATTGCATTTTCTTAATTTTTCCTTTTTATCTATACAAGGCTGACGGGAAGTATTTCGCCATTTTTCGGGCATTAATCTAGACCATCTGATCGATGATAAATCGTATGGATAATACCCTCTTAACCAGTTTTTCCATTGATTTTGTTCATAATTCGTAAGTTTCTGATCATCTAATTTTAATTTCGAATGAACCATTCCTTCTTTTTCCAAAGAATCCTTTATTTCGGGCTTAAGAAACAAAGAGATTCCTTGATATTGAAAAACAGATCTTAATTTATGCAAATTACTAGCTTGGATTTGTGATAATTTGTAAAATACATATGCTTGTGACACGCAAGATAAGTCAAAAAAAATATGTAAATTCCTTTTAATATGCCTAATGTTATCAAGGGATTTTTTAAAGGGAATTGGTTTTTTCTTAATTAGGTTTAGGGATTTTTCAATAATTTTTTTTGTTAACCTAAGACGAGTATTAATATATGAACTATATTTACATATCCCTGCTAGTTTCAATTCAATGCTAGATAAAAATATATGCCGATATATTAGTTCGATAGATAAAAATATATGCCGATATATTAGTTCAATGAAAAATTTCAAATAAAGGGGAAATTTTTCTATTAATCGAATAGTTCTCCTTTTTATTAATATTTTCCAGTTTTCTAAGCTTTTAGCATTAGCACTTGATTTGTTAGGACCCGTGTCGTTTTTTCTCTTCTTGTTTATATTTTTTTCTATTTGATTTCTAATTGTCTCTATTTGCTCAGTCAGATCTTTTATTTTTTTTTCTGTCAATGAAGAATTTGTCAAACTCGGTGATCCTGTTTGACTAAAAGATTGGTTAATTATTTGATTGCTGATTATGGGATCTTTTTCTTCTTTAATTTCATTCGATTTATAGATTTCTACTTCTCTTAATTGAATTGGGTTTTCTTTTGAAACTTTTGCAAGTTTTTTTTTTTTTCCTTTGAAATAGTTCTTTTTCATTTTTCCCACTTTTTTTCCCAGTTCTTTAAAAACAGGTTGCCAAAAGGAAGGTCCTTTTTGGGGCAAACCAAAAGGTTCTTTCGTTTCCAGTCCACAAGCTGTTAAAAAAGAAACAACCTCCGTTAGTGTTTCAATTGGATAAGATTTGGGATCATGCCAAGGTTTCAAATGGAAAGGAAATATTATTTTGATCTGAAGACCTTCTTTCCACCATTTTTCAGGAAATTCTAGGTCTTTTGATAATGAAGTGCCATTAAAAGTACATATAATATACACCTCTTTATTTAATTCCTGAAAATCCTCAGACCATTCAGGACGTTGATGTAGCAATATACGTCCAAGATTTTTTGCAATTATCAATGAAGGAAATAGAATATATTTTCTAAAAAAAGAATGAATTAGCAACAAACAAGATCTTAATGGTTGTCCATAATTATGAGTCCCCCAACGCGCTGCTACCCTCATTTGCCTGCCTTGGTCTCTTAGAGTTTCTATTTCGATTCTACTTCCTTTTATTTTTTTTTGTTCGTTTGTAGACTCTTTTGTAGACTCTACAGTAGTTCGAAAAATGGATTTTATCGATTTAACCATATCTAATATATTAGATCTTAAAGAAAGGAGAACGGCGTTTTTTATTCTGTACACAAAAAGGGGTGAATGCGCATTTCCTTGAAACACTTTCCAAATAACTACTTTGCGCCTTTGTGCCCGCACAGATCCCTTGATTAGATCTCGATTAAAATCTGGTTTTTCTAAATAGCGTATCATAGTCAAGTTTGTCGAGTCATTCTGATCCCCCTTCGTCTCTTTTTTATCCCTAAAAATCACTACCCGTTTGGCTTCTCTTCGACGAATTTCAAAATTTTTGGGGTCTCTTTGCCTACGGTCTTTGTGAGTAATTAATCGGTATTCCCACCGGGGAATTATTTTACTGATTTCGTTTAGTCTATTTTGACTTGTGCGTATGTTTTGACTATTAGCATGAGTTAAAAATAATAATAATTTTTTTAAAAAAAAGTTTTCATATATTTTTTCCTTTTGTCTTTCTAAGTTTTCATAATTGAGAGAATCCTTCTTTTGTTTCCAAAATTTTTTCCCAAAAAAGAAAAAAAGGGAAAAGCCGGAACTTGTACAACTTGAAAAGTCAAAGCGAGAAAGGGATCTGTGTGGATAAAGAGTACGACGTCTTTCATTTACAATATACAAATAATATTCGAAGTACTCTACACGATTCCTACACATTGCAAAAAAGTGTGTCTTGAGAAAACTCCATTTTTGTACAAAAGGCGTCCCTGCGGGATGAGGAAAAAAAAAACCACAGGCATCATTGAGATTTTCCAAAAGAAGCTTCCCCCAAAAATAGGAGGCGTGAGCATAGGACAAATAAGGAAAAATAATAAGGCTGCGAGAAATAGCTTTTTTAATAACTTTGAAAAAATCCGTTGATTCTAGTGAATCTGAATTTTTATCATCAAATCTTTTTATTTTTTTTTTTAGTTCTAATTGTTCATTGTCGGTGTACGGAACGAGGATTTGATGAATTCGATTTATTTGAAATGTTTTTATAATTTTTTTTTTCGAAACTTTTTTGAGGATTGAATTTTTTCCAATTGTTTTTCGACATGATCCGCTCAAGAAAGGATCATAGCTTTCTGGTAAGTATTTTTTTCGCGAATTATCATTACACAGTCGAGTTCTTGTTTCGAGTCTATTCAAAAAACTAGATTCTTTCTCTAGAGATTTAATTCGATTAATAAACTCCCTTTTTTCTTTTTTTTCCTTTTCTTTGTTGGCAGAAACCCATACAGGAGTATTCTTTAAAGTGTACCATTCATCAGCAAAACTAAATGGGAATTCATAATCATTTATATCTTTTATTGTATTCTTACAATGACTACAATGAAAACCCGATTTTTCTGGGGCTGGGGGTATTAGACTTCTTTTTAGCGTTTCCAAAAAAATTGATACACTAGGGGGAAATGTAAAACAAATTCTTTCTTTTCCATCAC